TCCTGTGATCGGTTTAATAGGTATTTTCTTTTACGGTTCATATTCCGGATTGGGTTCATCTCTGTAGTAATCAGATGAACCGGATTGTAGACATGAAAAAGTAAGAACTCAGCGGTACCTTACGGCTCTAATAAAAGAAAGGGGGTAAGGTACCGCTGAGTTCTTACTCTTAGAGTGAGATGAGCCTTTGATCTATTCCATAACATACAAATTGGAAAGTTATCTAGTCAACATAATCAAAATATTCTATTCGTAGAAATAACAAAATAGATCCTTTGCTCTGATCTTTCAAACCATTCTATTCCTTTGTTTCTTATGATGTTTTTGAACAATGGAATTGAATCTATTTCTATTGATTGATTTCTAGGCTCTCAAGAAAGAATCAATTTCTTTTCTGAATAATTCTATGGATTGAAATATGGATTTAAACAGCTAAGACGTCCTGTAAATTATTTCTATACTAAACTAATAGAACCTTACTCTATAAAAAAAAGATAAAAAAAACTGTGATGAAATAAAAAACAAGGATTTGGGTATGCGTAAAAATAGAATCTAATCCGCTTTTCAAACAAAAAAGTCAAAGTCAATTTTTTTTTTGAAGAATTTTTCTTTTTTTTATAATACAAAAGAAAAATAGAAATTAAGTTATACGTTAAAGTTAATTGAATAATAGAAGAAGTTCCATTTGCTCAATGAATTACTCACCCCTAACCCTTTTTGTTTGTCTACTACTTTTTATGAATCTAAACAAAGGAGTTCCAATAGACCCGGAAAAGAAGAAATAGTAATCTTTGACGAACAAGAGAAAAATCATTATTATTTCGATACAAGACGACACAAGAAAGGGTAGAAAGTCCTTTTTCTTGTGTCGAATAGAAGATTAGTAAAACTTACAATCCCTCCTAGAAGTATCTGTTCCTTTCATTTATCCCGTCCTTACCTTGTATCCTCTTACATTGTTTTTGTATCCCTATTGTCTAGTGCTAGGAATGGGAGACAAGTAATGAATTCCATACATCTCGCAAAAACAGTATAAACAAAGCAAGCAAAGGGATTTACAGAATTTTTTGATCATACATATTTAATCGTATTGATCGACAAGAATTCCGCACTTTTTACCAACTTGATGATAAGGAATCTCTGGATCTAGAAATTCATTTCGTATAATTGAACCTTTTCAAACTGTTTCTTTTTAAGAACTAAAAAAATTTGTGCTAAAATAACAGACGCCAAGAAGAACAAAAGGCCTTGAGCGCGTAATGGATCTTGAAGCACTATTTCTGCATCTCCCTGACCAAACCCCCCTACATTAGGATTGCTTGTTAACGGTTGATCAAGCTTGATGGATTCGCCTTCTGAAACAAGAAGTTCTGGTCCTGGAGGTATAATATCAACCACTTGGTGTCCATCCGATGCATCAACTATGGTTATTTCATATCCTCCTTTTTCTTTACGTACTATTTTGCTTACTATACCCGCGGATGTAGCATTATAGACTGTATTGTTACTCTTGCTCCCATCAGGATAAATCTGACCCCTTCCCCTGTTCCCACCTACATATATGGGATATTTTAAGAAGTGAGCGTCTTTCTTCGTAGCAGGGTCGGGGGAAAGAATAGGAAAGACGATTTCACTATATTTCTGACCTGGAACAGGACCTATCACAAGAATATTTCCTTTATTGGGACGATAATTCTGAAAAGACAGATTTCCCATCTTTTCTTTCACCTCGGGAGAAATACGATCGGGGGGGGCTAATTCGAACCCCTCGGGTAAAATAAGAACAGCCCCCACATTCAAAGACCCTTTTTTACCATTAGCAAGAACTTGTTTCAGTTGCTTATCATAAGGAATTCGAACAACTGCTTCAAATACAGTATCAGGAAGTACAGCTTGCGGAACTTCAATATCCACAGGCTTATTAGCTAAATGACAATTGGCACATACAATTCGCCCAGTTGCTTCTCGTGGATTTTCATAACCTTGCTGCGCAAAAATGGGATACGCATTTGAAATAGATGTTCGAGTTATTACATATATCATGATCGATACAGAAATAGATCGAGTGATCCGTTCCTTTACCCAGGAAAAAGTATTTCTATTTTGCATGATCCAATCGTTGATCCAGGAATTTCTACAATAAATTAGATAGGTAGCTAGTATAGTTCCCTATCCACAAGTCTGCCATTGTACTGAAATAATTCTACTGAAATAAGACGAATACCTTGAAGAGGTAGAAGTATAAAGAAAAAGTCAAATGGAAAATGCTTTCTTTATACGCGAATCAAAATTTTGATTGATATCAGGAGATCAAATAAGTTCTTCATTCATTCATTGAATGATAAATGACTACAAGCGAAGGAGATATGCGATTTAAAAAGCGGAAGATACAATATTTCACAATTGTATCTAGAATAACTGGAAAAGTAGAAACAAGACCAGATATAATTTGGTCGTTATGAGCCAATCCAAAATCATTGTAGATTGAACCAATCATTAGTTCCCAACCATGTGTCGAGTGAAATCCGATCCATAAATCAGTAACTAAAAGAATCGAAAAAGCTTTTATTGTGTCACTTAAGTTATAGAAGAATTCCTGAACCCAAGAGTTAAAAATGACAAGTTCTTCATTACCCAAAATAAAATAACCACTTAGAATAGCGAAACAGATTATATTTGTCGAAAAATGCAAAATGATATGGAGATGATACTCATTGTGTGTTTTGACCAATTGTATCGTTTCCTTGTGTATTCCTATACGAAGCTTTTGTATATGCGTCTCTGGGTATTCTTTTATCATTTCGTCCAACAAGAAAAGTTCTTCTAATTCTAGGAATTTTTCTAGAACATTTTTCTCTTGAATATCATTCAAAAAAGTTTCGGATTGTCTAGTATTCCACCAATTAATAACCCAAGGTTCCAGACTTTTTTGAAAGGAGAGAGAGACCGACCAGGGCAAAAATACTATAGATGCAAGATATGGGAGGGAAGTCAATGCTTTCTTTTTTTTCATTTTTTATTTGTGCATTGTTAATGAACTGCTTCATTTATCAACTCTATTTGATCTGATGTTTCTCTCAAGCACAAGTTCTATAACAAGGTATCGAAACCTATGGATCTATTCCCATTTTTGTATATTTGTTAAAATAATTTAGTCCTTAGATCTAGAAGGAATATAGAAATAGAATAAGCGCCCCTTTTCGGATGAAAAAAAAAACTCGAAATATATATCAAAAATATATATATGAAAGTAAATAGATAAAGGAAATAAGATTTCCGGATATCTCAATCGGACAAATTCGAAAGAATTTCATCTGCATTTGTTCCTTTCGATAAATACTCCAAAAATCTACTTGAAGTAACGAATCGGATTTCAAGACAAAAAACCCTCCCGGATTAATTCCATTAATTATTTCGAAATGTTGCACCGTCTAAGCACAGTACAGGAATACGATAACGATATCAGTTCAAAATCTGAGGCCTAACCTAAAAGAATGAATTCTGTATTACGAAAAAAATATTCGGATATTTGATGAATTCATACTTAGTTCGGTTCATTTCAAAATACTTCAATTGGTACGCGCAAGAAATAGGCCAATTCGGCAGCTTTTTTCTCAATTTCTCGCGGAGTCAAATTCTCATCAGTACGCGTCAAGGGAATGGTTCCTTGGCCTCTGATTTCCATATAAAGAATACGACGAGGAAAAAGACCCTCTTTAACCTCCATTCTGATTGATTGGATATCTTTCATAAAGAAGCGAAGGAAGATGCGACGATTTATTCCAGGGAATCCCCAACGAAAAATACACATTATTCCTTCTTTTCTATCGAATCGGTCATAACCACTACCTACATTCCATGAAATTGTGCACCACAAATAGGAACTAATGAATAGACCCGCGATCCCATAGAAAGACATCACGATCCCTTGTGGAAAAAAAATGATTTGCTGAGATGGAAATCCGGGTATCAGATTCCTACTAAGATAACTGGAAGTTCCAACCAATAAGAATCCTAGTGAACCTAAAAAAAGGATACAGGCCCAGAAAAAATTACTTGCTTTTCGAGACCCTCGTATAAGCTCTATCCATATATGTTCTGATCGCCAGTTCATACTATACTAGATCCAGTTGCATTCGATTGGAATTGAGAAAAAAAAATTTGACTTTTCTTGATGCCGAAGTAACTTTCATCAACTAGCACTAGTCTGATATGAACCATTAGGAGTAATTGGTTAGATACATTGACTTTCTATTATAAAAATATTCGCCGATCATTTTTAACCAGATATACCCGCATATTCATGCATTTATGCAGATATCATGTATCCGCATGCCTTTCATTTGTATTCGTAAAAAGCCACATATTGTACCATATTACACTAAAAAAATATCTGTATTATGATTCAGTGTTGAAATAAATTAATGAAATTTGGTCCCATCCGATATGATATCGTATCTAGACAATCTTATTTTTTTGGACATGAAGAAATAAAGAAGCCATTGCAATCGCCGGAAATACTAGGCCCACTAAAGGGACAAAAATAGAGGGTAAGTTAAGATCTGTCATAGAATGGGTACCTCGATTTAATATTTGTACCTATTATAAAGATATCTTATGATAAGTATAAACTATTATAAATAATATTTAAGTAATTAATAAGTGCAAGGAATGAGAACTAAATGAAGTGTACCTATTCATCTTTCTACACGAATATGTATGATAATGCGATTTAAGTTTAAGAAATTTTATATTATCCCATCCTTTTTTTTCTTTTATTCTTTCTATCTTTCGAAAAAAAAGTTTTTTATTAATTTATTAAAATTAAAGAGTTTATTATAAGTTCGCGACTATAACTAAACTAATTCAATCCAACAAACAGGGATTTCTAGTAAAAAATGGGAGTTCTTGTTAAACATAGAAATCGCTTCTATTCTATATATTATATTCTAGAATTTTCATTTTATTTCGATATTTTTTTTTTTTGCATTTTTTTTTTT